AATTGTAAAAATGCCAATTATGATTTTGTACCCGGTATCTATGGAGTGAGATTGGAATTAGCAAGATATTAGTATCACTAGAGTAGCTATTGGCTAGTTGTTCAATATTTGTGCTGTTAAAATTTCATAGTTTGGGGGTATTTAGGAATTAGTAGGGGTTTTTTGTGTTGATGCAGCGATGTATTGATTAGATATTCTTGTTGATTTGGTGTTTCTCAATAGAAAGATGTGGGGGAAGTTAATAAAATTAAGTTAAGTTTATTATGAACTGTGTGACTGTTCTTGTTTTTGGGGTTTGGCAAGATGTATTGTTACACGTTCTTGGCTTAACGGGGGTAAGGGGGTTTGAAAAGATATTTTATTGGTAAAGAATGTGCACGTGTGGGTACGTGTGCGTACGTGTGCGTACGTGTGCGTACGTGTGCGTACGTGTGCGTACGTGTGCGTACGTGTGCGTACGTGTGCGTACGTGTGCGTACGTGTGCGTACGTGTGCGTACGTGTGCGTACGTGTGCGTACGTGTGCGTACGTGTGCGTACGTGTGCGTACGTGTGCGTACGTGTGCGTACGTGTGCGTACGTGTGCGTACGTGTGCGTACGTGTGCGTACGTGTGCGTACGTGTGCGTACGTGTGCGTACGTGTGCGTACGTGTGCGTACGTGTGCGTACGTGTGCGTACGTGTGCGTACGTGTGGGTGTTAAACTGTTATGTCCTGCTACCATTGACTGAAGTATGGACCTAGTAGTGGTTGGGGAGGTTCCATTTCAATTTAAGTTCAGCTACAAGTTAATTGACTGTTCGAGGCCTTTACGGCCATAGGTGAGTCATAGCATCCCCAAAATTAAAAAAATACCAAATGTATGACACCACAGTTATGTGTGAGCATGGGCTGATTAGTAATTAATCCATCGAGATGTCTTATTTAAGGGGAAAGAGTGGGCGGTTTTAGGTGAGATGGCCCTGAAGAAAGAACCAGATGTCTGTTAAAGTGCATTTATAGCTACCCCCAAGTTTAATGGGCCCGGAGCGAGGTTAATGAGTCCTGTTTACAAGGGTTGCTGATTTCACGTGAGTTGGTTATTAAGAAATATCCGGATCATTGGTGGACTTAGGCCATATGACTTTAATATCAAGGTTTTGCTATTTATGGTTTATGTCAGAGATATAGGAGAATGTACTATGTGGAATTATGCTTTCATGTGGTTGTGGATATTCATGTGGTTAACAGGTTAATGTAAGGTAATTAGTTTGATATGTGGTAAAGCATTAAATTTGTATGTACTTGCTTATATGCATGGGGGGATATAAATTAATGCACGAATTACATAGGGGGTGGTGTAAAATATGTTTAGAAAATTGAAGTGAAGTGGGGTGAATTTAGTACTGAAATTTAGGTTGGGAAAGCTTAGACTTATAGATGGCGACCCAAGGAATAGTTTAGATAAGAATACCAGCTTTGGGTGTTGGTGGTGGGGCTAGTGCTTCTTCCTTGAATGTCTTGGGGAGATATAGTCTCCATTTCTGGTTTACAAGACCAGAGTAATAGTTATACTACAAAGACTCTTCATTTAAGTAGGTTGTTTTCTACCAGGCTTGCAATTGGTATTAAAACTAAGATAAGTATAAAGTATAAAATAGAGGCTAATTGGCCAATAATAATAAATGGGTGTTCTACAGGTTGGCCTCCAATTCATGTGAGGGTAAATAGGTCTGCTACTAATAGTCAGAATAAGCATTGGCTGATTGGTCGGAATATTATACTTCGTTGTTTTGAAGTGTGTAATAGTGGTATTAAGGCTAGGATTAGGATTGAAAATACGAGGGCTAGTACTCCTCCTAATTTATTTGGGATTGATCGTAGAATTGCGTATGCAAATAGGAAATATCATTCTGGTTTAATATGGGGAGGGGTATTTAGTGGGTTTGCTGGGATATAGTTGTCTGGGTCTCCTAGGAGGTCGGGTGAGAATAGTACTAGGGAGGATAATACTAGAATCAGAATTAGCACTCCTAAAATATCTTTAATTGTGTAGTAAGGGTGAAATGGGATTTTGTCTGAGTCTGATGTAAGTCCGGAGGGGTTATTGGAGCCTGTTTCGTGAAGAAATAATAAGTGTACTCCAGCTAGGGCGGCAATTACAAATGGTAGAATAAAGTGGAAGGCGAAAAATCGAGTGAGGGTGGCTTTGTCTACTGAAAAACCCCCTCAGATTCATTCTACTAGGTCGGTGCCGATGTAGGGGATAGCAGAAAGTAGGTTTGTAATTACTGTTGCTCCTCAAAAGGATATTTGGCCTCATGGTAAAACGTATCCTATGAATGCGGTGGCTATTACAGCAAATAGTAAAATTACCCCAATATTTCATGTCTCTATAAATATATAGGACCCATAATATAACCCTCGTCCTACGTGTAGGAATAAGCAGATGAAAAATATGGATGCTCCGTTGGCGTGTAAGTATCGAATCAGTCAGCCGTAATTAACGTCTCGGCAGATATGGGTTACTGATGAAAATGCTGTTATTGTGTCTGATGTATAATGTATTGCTAAGAATAAACCTGTTAGAATTTGTAGAATTAAGCAGATTCCTAATAGTGAACCGAAGTTTCATCATGATGAAATATTTGAGGGTGCTGGTAAATCGATAAATGAATTATTGATAATTTTTATTAGGGGATGGGTTTTTCGTAGGTTTGTCATTAGTATTCTTGTAGTTGAATTACAACGATGATTTTTCATGTCATTAGTCATGGTTAGATTCCATGTGGGAATAATGATAACATACATTGCTTTTATTTTAAGTACTATTTTAGTAGTAAGTTTTGTGGGTTTTTCTTCAAAACCTTCTCCTATTTATGGTGGATTGGGTTTAATTGTTAGTGGTGGGGTTGGATGTGGTATTGTATTAAATTATGGGGGGTCGTTTTTAGGTTTAATGGTATTTTTGATTTATTTGGGTGGGATGTTAGTAGTTTTTGGTTATACTACAGCTATGGCTATGGAGGAGTATCCTGAAGTTTGAGTGTCTAATAAAACAGTTCTTAGTCTGTTTGTTTTAGGTTTTATGGCGGAGCTTTTATTTGCTGGGTATTGTATTAGTGATGAAAAATTAGAAATTGTGCTAAATTTTAATGGACAGGGGGATTGAGTAATTTATGATACTGGTGATTCTGGTTTTTTTAGTGAGGAGGCTATGGGTATTGCGGCTTTATACAGTTATGGTACTTGATTAGTTATTGTCACTGGTTGATCCTTAGTGATTGGAGTTTTAGTTGTAATGGAAATTACCCGTGGAAATTAAATAGTAATATGCTTAGGGTAAGTGTAATTATGAATGATAGAAAATATAGTTTGATTAGTCCTTTTTGGTTTGATACTAGAGTTGAGGCCATTATTTGGCAATATGAAACAGTTTTGGGTAGGAAATTTTCTATTCAGACTAAGTCTAGTAATATTGATGCAGATTTTTGGCTCATTGTTAGGTTGATCTTAGGGATTAGTCGGTGTATGATGATTGGGAAATATCCTAATTGGTTTGAGAACTTATGGCTGTGGTTAGGTGTGGAAAATTTTAAGTAATATGTTATGTTGTTTAGCTCTAGTGCTAATAGAAATCCTAGAATAGTAACTGCTAGTGCTGTTAGTTTTAGGTATAGTGGTATGGTTATTTGGGGAACAGTCATAGGCAAAATATTATTTGAGATTATAAATCCGGCAAAAATACTTCCTATTAACAGGCGTTTGATAGGATTTATTAGGAGGGGGTTATTTTCATTGATTAAAATTAATGTGGAGAATCGTGGCTGTCCTAGTAGGGCGAAAAATATAATGCGAGTACTGTAGACAGCTGTTAGGGAGGTTGCGATTAAAGTGATTAAAAGGGCTCAGGCGTTTGTATACGACGTGTTAACCGCTTCGATGATTAGGTCTTTTGAGTAGAATCCTGTAAGGTAAGGTATTCCTGTTAATGCCAGGCTTCCTGTGATTAGTGCGGATGTTGTGAATGGTATAGATTTGAATAGGCCCCCTATTTTTCGAATATCCTGTTCATCATTTAGGTTGTGGATAATGGAGCCAGAGCATATAAATAATATGGCTTTGAAAAATGCGTGGGTGCAGATGTGAAGAAAAGCTAGATGTGGTTGATTAATTCCGATTGTTACTATTATTAACCCGAGTTGACTTGAAGTTGAGAATGCTACGATCTTTTTGATATCATTTTGTGTGAGGGCACAGATAGCTGTGAATAGGGTTGTTATTGCCCCTAGGCATAGGGTCAGTGTTAGAATTGTTGTGTTGTTTTCGATTAGGGGATAAAATCGGATAAGTAGAAATACACCCGCTACTACTATTGTGCTGGAGTGAAGTAGTGCGGATACGGGGGTTGGGCCTTCCATTGCTGATGGAAGTCAGGGGTGAAGGCCAAATTGAGCAGATTTTCCTGTGGCGGCTAGTAGAAGTCCCAGCAATGGGAGCATATTATGTCCTGATTCGGTTATAAAAATTTGCTGTAGTTCTCATGAGTTTGAGTTAAATAGAAATCATGCTATTGATAATACGAATCCAATATCTCCAATACGGTTATATAAGATTGCCTGAAGTGCTGCGGTGTTTGCGTCCGTTCGCCCGTATCATCAGCCAATTAAAAGGAATGATATAATCCCTACGCCTTCTCAGCCAATAAAGAGTTGAAATAGGTTGTTTGCTGTAACTAAAATTATTATTGTAATTAGAAACATTAATAGATATTTAAAGAAGCGGTTTATGTTGGGGTCTGAGTGCATGTATCATATTGAGAATTCTATAATGGACCATGTAACGAATAATGCTACTGGTATAAAGATTATGGAGAAGTAATCTAGTTTTAGGCTGATTATTAGTTTTATAGAGTGGATAGTCATTCAATGTCAATTTGAAATTACTGCTTCTTGTCCTGAGTAGATGAATATAAGTGCTGGGATTATGCTTATTATGAAGGCATAGAAGATGGTATTTTTTACATATAAGGGGAAGTTGGCTTCTTTATACTTATTAGTTAGGGTTATTATAATGGGGATTATAAGGATGATTAGTGATAATAATAATGAAGATGTAAGTATGTTAATTACTTTTATTTGGAGTTGCACCAAATTTTTGGTTCCTAAGACCAACGGATTACTTCTATCCTATAAAAGTGGGTGAGAAAGCCGTGTTTTTATACACGGAAGCATGAATTAGCAGTTCTTGCTATATCTTTCTCGGTAAATAAGAAGTAGCAATCTTCTATTTTTAGATTCACAATCTAATGTTTTTGTTAAACTATATTTACATAATGTGGGTCCTAAAATGATTTTAGGGTTAATTGATAGGAGTAGTAAAGGTGTTATGTGTAATGCTATTAGAGCATGTTCCCGTGTAAATGAAGGTTTGATATTAATGATGTGGTGAGTGTGTTTGCCTCGTTGAGTTTGGATTAATATGTATAGGGAGTATAGGGCTGTGATAACCATGTTTAAGCCTATTAATAAGATTGTGATGTTGGATCATGAAAAGGTTGTGAGTATTACTAATAGTTCTCCAATCAGGTTAATTGTTGGGGGTAGGGCAAGATTTGTAAGGCTTGCCATTAGTCATCATGCGGCTATTAGTGGCAGGAGTGTTTGTAATCCTCGGGCTAAGATTATTGTTCGACTATGGATTCGTTCGTAATTAGAATTGGCTAAGCAGAATAATATTGATGATGTAAGTCCGTGGGCGATTATTAAGGCTGTGGCGCCTATATAGCTTCATGGTGTTTGGATTATGATAGCTACGATAACTAGTGCCATGTGACTTACAGAGGAGTAAGCAATTAATGATTTTAGGTCTGTCTGTCGTAAGCAGATTGAACTTGTTATAATTATTCCTCATAGTGATAGGGCTATAAATGGGTAGGCTATAGTGTTAGTGTGTGGCGCTAAGATAGTTGAAATACGTATTATGCCATATCCTCCTAATTTAAGTAAAATGGCTGCAAGTACTATAGACCCTGCGATTGGGGCTTCTACATGGGCTTTTGGTAACCATAGATGTAGTCCGTATAGTGGTATTTTTACTATAAATGCTATGATGCACGCCAATCATATTAGCGATGATGACCATTTGTTTGGTATTGGGTTTGCTATTAGTTGTATAATTGTAATATTTAATGAGCCTGTTGAGTTTTGTAAATAGGTTAATGCGACTAGTAATGGCAGTGAGCCTACTAGTGTATAAAATAGGAAATATATTCCTGCGTTTAATCGTTCTGTTTGGTTTCCTCAACGAGTAATTAGAATTAGAGTTGGTACTAGGGTGGCTTCAAATAAAATATAAAATAGGATTAATTCTGTTGATGTAAATGTTATGATTAGAAATACTTGAAGTAAGATTAGTATAGAAATGTAGGTTTTTTTTCGGATTGGGTGCTCATTGGATAGGTGAAATTGGCTGGCTATAAGTATAAGTGGTAGAAGTCATGTGGTAAGGACTACTAATGGGGTGGACAATGGGTCTGAAAAAAATATAATAGAGAAGCTTAAGTTATTTTCGTTAGGTATATTAAGGTATAAAAGGCTTGATAAGCTGATTAATAAGCTGTATAGTGTGGTGTTGATTCAAATTATGTTATTTTTTGATAGTCAAGTTAATGGAAGAAGTAGGGTTGTTGGAATAATAATTTTTAGCATTGTAGGAGGTTTAGATTTTGGACATAATCTACCCCATATGTATTTGATACCATTACTAAAAGGGAAAGTCCAATCGCTGCCTCGCATGCTGCAAACACTAATAGGATAATTGGGATTATACTTGCTAGAGTAAAGTGAATATTGAGAATTATAATGGTGCCTAAGATAAATAGGGATAATATTATACCTTCTAGGCATAGGAGGGAGGATATTAGGTGTGATCGGTATATCAGCAGGCCTAATAATGAAATTAAGAATGCGATTATTACGTTTACATACACTAAAGACATATTGATAATTGTGGATTTATCCACAGTCTAATGAGTCGAAATCATTTATTTTTTTTTAAACTAATTACCAATTCTGTTCATTCTAGGCCTTTTTGTGTTCATTCGTATGCCAAACTTAGTGCTAATAGGGAAATTAGAATTAGTGCTATTGTGAGTACTGTTTTTACATCATTTGTTTGTGAGGCTCATGGGAGTGGTAAAAGGAGTGCAATTTCTAAATCAAATAGTAGGAAAGTAATTGCTACTAGAAAAAATTTTATAGAGAATGGAAGTCGAGCTGATCCTATTGGGTCAAATCCGCATTCATACGGGCTCGATTTTTCTGCGTATGTATTTAGTTGGGGAAGTCAGAATGCAATTAAAACAAGAATTGATGACAGGAGTGTATTAATGATAATTGTAAGTAGTATATTAATTACTCTTCCTCAGGTTTGTTACTGAGACTGGCTGATTGGAAGTCAGCAGTACTTTTTAATACTAGAAGAATATGATCCTCATCAGTAAATAGAGACGTAGAGGAATAGTCATACTACATCTACGAAATGTCAATATCAGGCAGCGGCTTCAAATCCAAAATGGTGTTTTGATGTGAAATGATATTTTAGTTGACGGATGAAGCAGACTGTAAGGAATGTGGTGCCAATAATTACATGTAGGCCATGAAATCCAGTTGCTATGAAGAAAGTAGATCCATATACCCCATCTGAGATAGTGAATGGGGCTTCATAGTATTCTGCTGCTTGTAGGATTGTGAAATATACTCCTAGTGCGATGGTAATGAATAGGGCTTGGATTATATGCTTTCGGTTACCTTCTATTAGACTGTGATGTGCTCAGGTGATTGATACCCCAGAAGCTAATAGGACTGAGGTGTTGAGTAGTGGTACTTCTAATGGGTTTAATGGGTGAATTCCTGCTGGTGGTCAAAATCCTCCTAGTTCATGGGTTGGTGCAAGACTTGAGTGATAAAAGGCTCAGAAAAAGCCTGCAAAGAAGAATACTTCTGAAATGATAAAGAGGATTATACCATATCGAAGTCCTTTTTGTACGATTGGGGTGTGGTGACCTTGAAATGTCCCTTCACGAACAATGTCTCGTCATCATTGATATATAGTTAGAGAATTGGCTAAAAGGCCTAGGCATAGTAGTGTTGATGAGTTAAAGTGGAATCATATTACAAGTCCTGATGTTAGAAGTAGTGCGGATAGGGCTCCTGTTAGTGGTCATGGGCTTGGATTTACTATGTGATATGCATGTGTTTGGTGTGTCATTAGGTGTTGTCATGTAGGTATAGGCTAACTAATAGGGTAAATACGTATGCTTGAATAAGTGCTACGGCGAATTCCAGAATAGTTAGTAGCACTAAAATAATGAAGGTGACTATAGCTGTAGCCACACTAATATTTATTAGAGCTAAAGTGGCACCTCCAATTAGGTGAATTAGTAAATGCCCTGCGGTAATGTTTGCGGTGAGTCGAACGGCTAGGGCTATGGGTTGAATAAATAGACTAATAGTTTCGATGATAATTAATATAGGAATTAGTGGAATAGGGGTTCCTTGTGGTAAGAAATGTGCTAGCGATGCTTTCGTTTTATGTCGAAATCCAGTGATAACTGTGCCTGCTCATAGTGGAATGGCTATGCCTAGGTTCATTGATAGTTGAGTGGTTGGGGTAAATGAGTGTGGAAGTAAACCTAGGAGATTAGTAGATCCGATGAATAGAATGAGAGATATTAATATTAGAGTCCAGGTTTGACCTTTAGAGTTGTGAATTGATATTATTTGTTTTGAAGTTAGTTGAATGAGTCATTGTTGTATTGAGATTAGTCGATTATTAATTAGTCGATTTGGCTCAGGAAATAAAATAGTTGGGAACATGATGATTAGAATGACAATAGGTAATCCTATTATTGTAGGGGTAATGAAAGAGGCGAATAGATTTTCGTTCATTTTGTTTCTCAAGGAGTATTATGTTTTAGCGATTTTATAGATTTTAATTCTGGGTTTGATGGATAAATAAATTTTGAAATTTTTAGTTGAAATACTATGAATAATGTAATAATTGTTGCTAAAATAGTAATAAATCATGTAGATGTGTCTAATTGTGGCATATTCATTAAGGAGAGGTCTGGGCTCTCATTCTTTAACTTAAAAGGTTAATGCTAGTTTAGCTTCTTAATGACTTTATAGCATAGATGAAGATCATTTTTCGAAATATTTTAGTGGAACTATTTCGAGGACAATAGGTATGAAGCTATGATTAGAGCCACAGATTTCTGAGCACTGTCCGTAATATAATCCAGGTCGGGTTGATAGTAAAGTTGTTTGATTTAGTCGTCCTGGGATTGCATCTGTTTTTAACCCTAGTGATGGTACGGCTCATGAGTGTAAAACGTCTTCAGATGAAATAAGCATTCGAATAGTTATTTCTATTGGTAAAACAACTCGATTATCAACTTCTAATAGTCGTAATTCCCCTGGCTTTAAATCAGTGGTTGGTACTATATATGAGTCGAAGGTTAAGTCTTCATAATCCGTATACTCATAACTTCAATATCATTGGTGACCCATTGTTTTTACTGTTAAGGATGGGTTGTTAATTTCATCCATTATATATAGAATTCGTAGTGATGGTAAAGCAATTATAATTAAAATAATGGCAGGTAGGATGGTTCAAATAGTTTCCACTTCTTGTGCATCCATTGTGCTTGTATGAGTTAATTTAGTTGTGAGCATAAGTGAAATAATATAAAGGACTAATGAGCTAATTAAGAAGGCAATTATTAGTGCGTGATCATGAAAGTTTAATAATTCTTCCATAATAGGTGATGTTGCATCTTGAAATCCAAATTGAAATGGGTATGCCATAGAGATACAAAGGGCTTTAACCTATAATTTAACTTTGACAAAGTTATGTAATAATTTTACTAATATCTCATTAATGGAGAAAGACATAGTGGTTATGGGGTTGGCTTGAAACCAGTCTTTGGGGGTTCGAATCCTTCCTTTCTTATTTATTTAGAATTTACATAAGTTGGTTCTTCGAATGTGTGATATGGTGGTGGGCAGCCGTGAAGTCACTCAATATTAGTTGTTGTTAATTCTACTGTGGAGACTTCTCGTTTTGATGCAAATGCTTCTCAAATTATGAATACTATTAATATTACTGCTGTTAGTGAGATGAATGATCCTATAGATGAAACGGTATTTCATGTGGTGTAGGCATCTGGATAATCTGAATATCGTCGTGGTATGCCTGAGAGTCCTAAAAAGTGTTGTGGAAAGAATGTTATATTGACTCCAACAAATATAATAGCGAAGTGAATTTTGGCCCAAGTTTCACTTAATGAATATCCAGTGAATAATGGGAATCAATGTACAAATCCTCCAATAATAGCAAATACAGCCCCTATAGATAATACATAGTGAAAGTGTGCTACTACATAGTATGTGTCATGTAATACGATGTCTAGGGATGAATTGGCTAAGACAATTCCTGTTAAGCCTCCTACTGTGAATAAGAAAATAAAGCCCAGGGCTCATAGTATGGCGGGTGATCATTTAATATTTCCTCCGTGCAGAGTTGCTAATCAGCTAAAAACTTTTACTCCAGTGGGAATAGCAATAATTATAGTAGCAGATGTAAAGTATGCACGTGTGTCAACGTCTAGGCCTACTGTAAATATGTGATGGGCCCATACAATAAAGCCTAAAAACCCAATTGACATTATTGCTCACACTATTCCTATATAACCAAATGGTTCTTTTTTTCCCGAGTAGTATGTAACGATATGTGAAATTAACCCAAATCCTGGTAAGATCAGGATATAGACTTCTGGGTGTCCAAAGAATCAGAATAAATGTTGGTATAAAATAGGGTCCCCTCCGCCTGCTGGGTCGAAGAAAGTAGTGTTTAAATTTCGATCTGTTAAGAGTATGGTAATGCCTGCTGCTAGGACTGGCAGAGAGAGCAATAGTAGAACGGCAGTAATTAATACGGATCAAACGAAAAGTGGTGTTTGGTATTGGGATATTGCAGGGGGTTTTATGTTAATAATTGTTGTAATAAAGTTAATAGCACCTAGAATAGATGATACACCCGCTAAGTGGAGAGAGAAGATTGCTAAATCTACTGAAGCTCCTGCGTGTGCCAGGTTTCCGGCTAAAGGTGGATATACAGTTCAACCTGTTCCTGCCCCGGCTTCAACTGTAGATGATGCTAGTAATAACAGAAATGATGGGGGAAGGAGTCAGAAGCTTATGTTGTTCATACGTGGAAATGCTATGTCTGGGGCACCAATTATAAGTGGAACAAGTCAATTGCCAAAGCCGCCTAGTAAAATGGGTATAACTATAAAGAAAATTATTACAAATGCATGTGCAGTTACAACGACGTTGTAGATCTGGTCATCGCCCATAAGGGCTCCGGGTTGACCGAGTTCGGCACGAATTAGTAGGCTCAGGGCTGTGCCTACTATACCTGCCCAGGCCCCAAATAACATGTACAATGTACCGATATCTTTGTGATTAGTTGAAAATAATCAACGATTAATGAACATAGGTAAAATGGCTGAGTAAGCATTAGACTGTAAATCTAAAGACAGAGGTTTGAGTCCTCTTTTTACCAAGCCTTGTGGTGAATTTCATGTTGAATTGCAAATTCAAAGGAGCAGCTTTAAACTCTGCCAGGGCTTCCTCTCCCGCCTCTTTTTTTTTTTTGAGGCGGGAGAGATGTAGATTGAAGCCAGTTGATTAGGGTATTTAGCTGTTAACTAAAATTTCGTGGGGTTGAAGCCCACCAATCTAGTAAGGATTTAGCTTAATTAAAGTGATTGATTTGCATTCAATTGATGTAGGATAGAGTCTTGCAATCCTTATGGTTGGCAGGAGTTAAGTAAATTATACTTGCTTAGAGCTTTGAAGGCTCTTGGTCTGATGGTAACCTAAACTCCTATTCCAGTAGTGCTAATATGGGTGTGAGTGGTAGAAGTATTGTTGAGAAGATAATAAGGGGGGCTGTTATTGGTGTGTTTTTGGTGTTTTCGAATTGTCATTTCATTTTCATGTTGTTTGTTGATGGAAATAGTGTTAGTGATGTGGAGTAGGTTAATCGTATGTAGAAATATAAATTTAGTAAGGCTATGATGGCTATGACTGTTGGTAGGATGATGCTGTTGTTCTTTGTGAGTTCGTGAATAATTATCCATTTGGGGATAAATCCTGAGAGGGGTGGGAGGCCTCCGAGTGAGAGTATTGTAGTTAAAATTAGTGTTGAGATTATTGGTATTTTATTTCAGAGGTGTGATAGTGATAGTGTAGTTGTGGATGAGTTAAAGTGTAATAGTATAAATACGGTAATTGTGAGTAGAATATAGATAATTAGGTTTAATGAGGTTATTGTTGTGTTATATGTTAGGATAGCTGCTATTCAGCCTATGTGTGCAATTGATGAATATGCTATAATTTTTCGTAGTTGTGTTTGGTTTAGTCCTCCTCATCCTCCTACGGCAATTGATAGGATTGCTGTGGTGAGGAGTAGATTTGTGTTTAGGGAATAGGCTATTTGGATAAGTACTGATAAAGGAGCGATTTTTTGTCATGTTAGTAGGATTATTCCTGATATTAGGGGTACTCCTTGGGTTACTTCAGGGACTCAGAAGTGAAATGGAGCCATTCCTAATTTTATGATTAGTGCAATTGTTATTATTGTTGAGGCGATTGGGCTAAGTATTTTTATTGTAGTCCATTGGCCAGAATAGGTTAGGTTAATGATGATAGCTAGTATAAGTAGTATGGAGGCTGTGGCCTGTGTTAGGAAATATTTTGTTGCTGCTTCTATGGATCGGGGATTAAATTTTTTTATTAGTATGGGGACAATGGCTAGTATGTTTATCTCAAACCCAATCCAGATCATTAATCAGTGGGAGCTGATTAATACGATGGTTGTTCCTAGTGCTACTGTTAGTGAGATTGTAGAGAATACTAGTGGGTTTATTAGTACGGGAAGGATATGAACCAACATTTTCGGGGTATGGGCCCGATAGCTTATTTAGCTGACCTTACTTAGAATATGGTGTAATATGGTAGCACAAAGATTTTTGAATTCTTGGGAATAGGTTCGAGTCCTATAATTCTAGAAATAAGAGGGTTTAAACCTCTATTATTTACTCTATCAAAGTAACTCTTTTATCAGACATATTTCTAGGTTTGGGGTGGGATACCGGAAAGGAAAATTGGGAATGAGACGTGTCATATACATATTGCTAGGGTAAGGGGTAGGAAATTTTTTCATAGTAAGTGTATTAGTTGATCATATCGAAATCGGGGATATGAAGCTCGTACTCATAAGAATGAGATGATAAGGATTAGGGCTTTAACTGTAAAGTTAATGGAGTAGAGTTCTGGTATATGTGGGCTATGGAATGCCCCGAGAAATAGAATGGTGGTTAGGACATTTATTATAATGATGTTGGCATATTCTGCTAGGAAAAATAAGGCAAATGGGCCTGCGGCATATTCTACGTTAAACCCTGAAACTAGTTCAGATTCTCCTTCTGTGAGGTCAAAGGGAGCTCGATTGGTTTCTGCTAGGGTCGAGATAAATCATATTATGGCTAGTGGTCATGATGAGAGTAGGAGTCAAGTATATTCTTGGGTTACAATTAGGTTTGAAAGTGAGAATGAACCGCTTATTAGTAAGATGGAGAGTAGGATGATTGCTAGTGTGACTTCATATGAGATGGTTTGTGCTACTGCTCGTAATGCTCCGATTAATGCGTATTTAGAATTGGAGGCTCATCCAGATCATAAGATTGAATATACAGCTAGGCTTGATACGGCCAGGATAAATAGTACGCTTAAATTTATGTTGATAAGCGGGTATGGTATAGGGAGTGGAATTCATATGGTGAGGGCTAGTGTTAGGGCAAGGATTGGGGCGATAATGAATATGGAGATTGAGGAAGTTAGAGGTCGTAGTGGTTCTTTGGTGAATAGTTTAACGGCATCTGCGATGGGTTGGAGGAGTCCATATGGTCCTACGATGTTTGGTCCTTTTCGGAGTTGTATATATCCTAATACCTTGCGTTCAACTAGGGTAAGAAAAGCCACGGCAAGTAAGATTGGCACGATTAGGGCTAGTAGGTTGATTAAGAACATTTATGTTAGGGAGAGGAATTGAACCTCTGAGAAATAAAGTCTTAAATTTTACGCAATTACCGGGCTCTGCCACCCTAACGTTACGAAGCCCTATTTCTAGGGCTGTATTGTTATAAATTACTAGATTGAGATGAAATCATCTATTGGTTTTAAGGCTCTCAGGTAGAGTAGGCCTCATTTCTCTTGTCCTTTCGTACTGGGAGAAATATAAAATAGATAGAAACCGACCTGGATTACTCCGGTCTGAACTCAGATCACGTAGGACTTTAATCGTTGAACAAACGAACCATTAATAGCGGCTGCACCATTGGGATGTCCTGATCCAACATCGAGGTCGTAAACCCTATTGTCGATATGAACTCTTAAATAGGATTGCGCTGTTATCCCTAGGGTAACTTGTTCCGTTGATCAAAAGTTATTGGATCAATTGTGATTAGTGGGCTTTGACTTGTAGGTCTAAGCTAAAATCACTCGGAGGTTAGTTTATGCTCCGAGGTCACCCCAACCAAAATTGTTAACCCAGTTTTATGTAAATATAGTTCCTGTCGGAATGGAGTTATTTTTTTTTTGGGTTAGTTAATTAAAGCTCCATAGGGTCTTCTCGTCTTGTTATGTCATTCCCGCCTCTTCACGGGAAGGTCAATTTCACTGATTGGAAGTAAGAGACAGTTAAACCCTCGTGTGGCCGTTCATACAAGTCCTTAATTAGAGAACAAATGATTATGCTACCTTTGCACGGTCAGGATACCGCGGCCGTTTAACTTGCGTCACTGGGCAGGCAGTGCCTCTGATACTGAAAATGCCAGAGGTGATGTTTTTGGTAAACAGGCGGGGTTTATGTTTGCCGAGTTCCTTTTACTTCTTTTAATCTTTCCCTTGATTAGTAGCACTCCTGTGTTGGATTAACAGTTTATTTTATAAGCCGGTTAATTTGTGGTTTGGGTTATATGGCTGTTAACTATCAGTGGTTATCCGATCTGATATAGGCTTGTGCAGGGAGAAAAAAATTCTCGTTACTCATATTAACAGTAATTCTTCTATATATATATATAGATTAGTCCAGTTAAAATCTGGGAGTTAGTTCCATTTTTGGGATTAATAAAATTTTTGTTGTTGAGCTTGAACGCTTTCTTAATTGGTGGCTGCTTTTAGGCCAACTATGGTTTGTTTAAAATGCTTACTCGCCAGGCAAGGTTGTATCCTGCGTCTAAGGGGCTGTACCTCCTTAGACTAACATTTAATTTTACATTAAAATTTGTTTTTTTTTTGTGTATAAATTAAAGTTGAACTTACATTCTTTTCTGGACAACCAGCTATCACCAGGCTCGGTAGGCTTTTCACCTCTACCTAAAAGTCTTCTCACTATTTTGCCACATAGATGAGTTTGCTCTTTTTTGCTGCTCTTAGGTAGCTCGTCTGGTTTCGGGGTTCTTAACTAAAGTTCTCTTTGCTAAGATGTTCTAGTTAATTCATTATGCAAAAGGTAAAAGGTTTAATCTTTGCTTTTTTTTACTTTTAATTAAGTTCTTTCACTCGTTCCCTTACGGTACTTTCTCTATAGCGCCAGTTCATAATTTCTATCTCCTATACTTTTATTTTGATAAATGTTTTGTTTTATTAATTAATTATAGTTGAATTTGGTTTGGGTTGGGCTAGCTTTAGTTCAAAGTGGTCATTTTTAATGAAATCTTCTGGGTGTAAGCCAGGTGCTTTTGTTAAGCTACACTTTGATTAATCCAAGCACACTTTCCAGTATGCTTACCTTGTTACGACTTATCTCCTCTCATACCTGTTATCCTGTTATTATGTATTGGTAGGAGGTTTAATACTTGAGGAGGGTGACGGGCGGTGTGTGCGTGCTTCATGGCCTAATTCAATTAAGCGCTCTATTCTTAATTTACTACTAAATCCGCCTTTAACCTTTAGTTTCATAAAGGTTTTCGTGAATGTTCTAAAAATAGAAAATGTAGCCCATTTCTTCCCAGCCCATTAGCTACACCTTGACCTAACGTTTTTATGCTTATACTTGTGCTTACTGCGATTCCTTTTGAGGGTTTGCTGAAGATGGCGGTATATAGGCTGAATTAGCAAGGGTTGGTGAGGTTTATCGGGGTTTATCGATTATAGAACAGGCTCCTCTAGAGGGATATAAAGCACCGCCAAGTCCTTTGAGTTTTAAGCTGTTGCTAGTAGTTCTCTGGCGGACAATCTTGTTAATTGGATTGTCTTGGTTTAGGGCTAAGCATAGTGGGGTATCTAATCCCAGTTTGGGTCTTAGCTATCGTGTAATCGGAAAAATGTTAAAGCCACTTTCGTAGCTTATTTTTACTTTAACTGTAGGTTTTTACATCTTAGTTAAGTCTTGGCTTTAATTATTATGGTTAATTCTTCAACACTCTTTACGCCGTACGTCTATTAACTTGGGTTAATCGTATGACCGCGGTGGCTGGCACGAAATTTACCAACCCTGTGTCAGTATAACTTAGTCAAACTTTCGTTCATAGCTTAATTTTTATCACTGCTGTATCCCGTGGGGGTGTGGCTAGGCAAGGCGTTATTAGCTACCATTGGGTGGTGTACTTGATGCCAACTCCTTTATGTCGTTTTTGACTTCAAGGGTATTCTCACTGGGGTGCGGAAACTTGCATGTGTAATTTTACTGACAGCTAATAGAAAGGCTAGGACCAAACCTTTTAATGTTAATGGAGTTATTAAAACTCATCTAGGCATTTTCAGTGCCTTGCTTTGATAATTAAGCTACATCGAC